GCAACTCCCATCATATGAAATGGGTTCAACGTCCAATTATGAAATCCTTGGAAGAAAAGGATGAATCGAAATATAGCTGCTACGCCAAAACTCGGCGCAAAGAACCAACCAGATTGTCCCAGTGGATAAATAAGGAATACGGAAACAAAAACAGCGATTGGACCAGAGAATGAAATTGCATTATAAGGCCGCAATTGAACAGACCGAGCAAGTTCAAATTGACGTAACATGAAACCTATTAGCGCAAAAGCCCCATGGAGAGCGACAAAAGTCCACAGGCCCCCTAATTGACACCAACGAGTAAAATCTCCCTGTGCTTCCGGGCCCCAAAGTAGCAACAAAGAGTGTGCTAAACTATTGGCAGGGGTGGAAACCGCCGCGGTTAAGAAATTGCAACCTTCCAAATAGGAACTAGCCAATCCATGGGTATACCAAGAAGTTACAAAAGTAGTCCCTGTAAACCAACCCCCTAAAGCAAAATAAGCACAAGGAAAGAGCAATAGGCCGGACCATCCTACAAAAACAAAACGGTCCCTTCGTAACCAGTCGTCCATAATATCAAATAGATCCTTTTCTTCTTTAGTAACTCTACCAAGGGCTATAGTCATAGTGATCCTCCTATTCAATTACTTCAACCATTTCCGAGCATCTCATATTACTTCCAGGGCATACGATAGTTTGATTATCTGTGGACGACTTCTTTCTCGTTCAATGCCCTTTTTCAAAGGTCTCGAAGATAGAAATTTAGCATTTTTATCTATGGGGTCACAACCAAGGTCGTGGTAAATCCACGAATTTCATTCAATTAAATTTTCTTATACTATAGAAATAAAACAAGAAATAAAGAAATAAACATTTGAATTCAGCATTATTCCATGGTTCCTATTTCAATTCAAAGCCTATCTTTTAAGAGAAACATAACCCCTCTTTTCTCATTCGCTCTCTATTGCATGGGTGGAAGAACAAAAATAGGATTCGGAAAAAAAAGAACGATATTGAAAAGAAAAATGGACTTTTGAAACCCTTTTTATGTGTAACGGAAAAGAGTTGCGATTTCTTCTTATTCCTATAGAACGTCTAGTAACAAGAATATGAAATCGTAAATAGCGAAAAATTCTTGCCTTGCGCGATCTAAGTCTAAGGAAATACAAAAAATTCGCTTATACACCAATCTCATCCACATCGAATTTATATATCAGAATAGCGGATAGAGGCATCATTCAAGGGGTCAGGTCTACTTACTTTATCTTTCTTTCCAATTTTATTATGGGTTTGATAAGAACCTTTTTTGTGGATAAATAATAAAAAAAAATTATAACCTGCTTGTTTTATTCTAACAAATCCTATATGGAACTGCCCGCTGAAGAGAAAATTTATCTGATTGTCTCTCAGCCTATATCGAATTTTGGAAAGAAAAAACAAGAATTTTCTTATTTTTTTTATTAATATTAAGAAAAAAGAATATAATTAAAATGGAATTGGCAATATAATTTTTATACACTATCGTTATTTCTTGCCTCTGTCATATCACGAAAACCTTTTGATTTGTAACGGGGAGAGATGGCTGAGTGGACTAAAGCGGCGGATTGCTAATCCGTTGTACAATTTTTTTGTACCGAGGGTTCGAATCCCTCTCTTTCCGCCCCCTCGGATCATTTGGGACTTTCAAATTGTAAGGAATTCTGACCCCCGGATTTTCTCATAGATAAATGTACGAAATAAATCCAATTTGTAAGAAAAAATTCCCAAAAATTTTGGATTTTTACTCCTCACGCCCAGGATTACGTCCTGGGTCATTAGATAAGAATCCAAAGATAAAGAGGGAAACAAAGAATATCACTACTGTATAAACAAAAAGTTTGAGAGTAAGCATTACATAATCTCCAAGATTTTTTTTGTTAAGGAATAGATTACCCATTTTTTCTTACCACACAGATCCACTAGGATGGGTTTTGTTTATTTTGACACCTAAAAATGCAAAAATCAATTCTAAAAAAAATTGTAAGAATTGCTTTATAATAAGCAATCTTATCAATATCAAAAATTAGTTTAGGTGTTGTGTGGGTACCTAAAGGTACCTGCTCAACGTAGGCGCAGGGGATAGAAAGGCTGATCCAAATTTATTGCTGCAGCTATACATTCAATGGAAAAGAATTTGAATTTTAGAATCGAAAGTTCATAATATAAGACTTCTCAGCTCTTATCCATTTTTTGAATTTTTTTGGAATCAATACATCATTCAATTTGGCAGACAGAATAGTAAAGATTTCATCGAAAACTTACAGCTGCTTGCCAAACAAACGCTAATAGAAAAAAGAGTACAGGTATGACAGGCATAACATCCACGATTGGGTTGAAAATGGCATAAGCTTCGGGTAATTTGGCGAAGAAAAAGCTAGTCGGATAAAGAACAGAATTAAAACAGATACAGGTTAAACTAAGTATATTAGGCATAACAAGCATTTCGTTCTTGTAGAGTAGATAATTGAATTTTGATTGAGTTATTTTTCTAAGGGAAAAAGCAAAAGAAAAGGTGGATTCAAAATCCTTTTTTCTTCGGACTTTCCAAAACGCAAAATACCTCCTTGTATTCGCATTCTCAAATGAGAATGGAAGAAATTCGACTTTCATATAATATCTTAATAGAATTCCATGTAATGATCAATGCATTTTTTGGATTCTATATTATCCGCATGTCTAGAATCCTAGCAAGAAAATATGTCTCCTTTTTTAGGTAATTGAAGTGGGATTGACGAATATTATATAAAAATAATAATGTTTATTAGTGTCGCATAAAACGAAATGAAATGGGGCGTGGCCAAGTGGTAAGGCAGCGGGTTTTGGTCCCGTTACTCGGAGGTTCGAATCCTTCCGTCCCAGATTTTTTCTGATGAAGCGAAAGATAGAATCGTATTGTGCCCTGCGCGACACAAAAGTTTATTAAGGAAAATAATTATCTCTTAATGAACTCGTAGATTAGATGCATTTCTAAGCATTCATTTTCTTTCTCAGAAAACTAAAACTAAAGTGTCAAGTCCAGTCAAATTTAATATCTTTATTTTATTTTCCTTAAAAATTTTTGTCTATCAGGCACATTCAGGATATGCCCCTACTACTCATTACTCAATATGTGTTTTGAATATGTGTTTAGAAATTGGAACTTCTTAGATAAACTTTATGCTCCGTATCTATGAAGTGGGAATTCTTACAGGATACATTTGACACCCAATATGAAAGAAAAGAAGTATCCCCTTATTTATTTTCACCAAACTAAAGAACTAAAGTAAGTAAAAAAAAGGGGGGTATCCTAATTCTATGTTTCATGGCCAGATTAAAGAGTAGGATGTTTTTTGTTTCAGCACAGGCCTTAAAACTTTTGACCAAGGTCGGCGGGAGAAAAAAGAAAAGGGTTTCCATTCTACGGATAGGGACTCTATTTTTCTATTTTAGGTATTATCCGATTTGCAAATATCCATTTATAAATCAATGGAATGCGAGGATTAGAGAGAAATTCATATATTCTGTCTACTCGACTTTCGAATTGATTGAAAAAAAAATTATTAATGAGGTAAAACACTGTATATAAAATGAGACCTATCCCTTTATGATAGAGATAGATTTTTGTTGTATTATTAGTAAAAAAGAAGGATCCTTCTTTGGTTAAGCCAAAACGATCTCGATCTGTGATTCTTTAAATATCCAGAATGATCCATTTTCATTTTGGTAAGGTTAATGTAAGAACTGTTCGTTGGATAGAATGGATTCAAAAAAAATCGTACTTTACTTTTCTTATTTTTGATTTTGAGTTCTTTCTTTTAGGTAAAAGAAAGAATGCTATAATGCTATTAAGTAAAAGCAAAGACCCTAATTTTACTTTACAAAAAAACAAAAAAAATTCTTTCTTTTGTTATTCGAGTCGAAGAAGTATGAGAATTTTAAAACTACCCAAAAACTACCAATCTTTTCATTGGCATAGCTTATTTGGTTATTCATTGGCTTATTTGGTTAATAGTTAATTGTTTTTGTTACAGAAAAATATATTAATTAATTAATTTCATTAATTCAACTTTTTTGGAGGTTGATAGTTTATTTGTTGGGGAAGAGTCGATCCTTGTCATTTCAGAATTGATCATCTTGAGTTCTTTGTTGAGAATGGAAATTCAATAATAAATAAATTTTAAGCAAACTATTTTATTCCTCTTTTTCGAACTATGTTTCATTCATATGATAGAATATGGGTTTAAATAAATTGGATCTTTGCAGAGTGTTCCCCGAAAAATACTTAGTTTCTTTTATCCATATTTCTCCATAGATAGTTTGAATTAGTATACAAAAGCAATGACTATTCATGATTCCATCCATATTGGATCAATTCTCGATACCATTTTGCAATGAAATTAGAGGAATGTTATGGTAAAACTTCGTTTAAAACGATGTGGTAGAAAGCAACGTGCGACTTGAAGGACATGATCGATTGTGGATTTTGCTATCCATCATTTTCCATAGTAATGAAAATGCTCTTGGCTCGACATAGTCTGTTCTATTCGTCCCGAACCGAATTTGCGCTGGGTTGTTTGTAATGTAAGTAAATAGTACACGATGGAGCTCGAGAGGACAAAATTTCTTTTTTATCAAGGGAAAGAATCTAGGGTTAGTGAAAACTAATAAATTTGGTCAACTTTGTCAGTCTATCCTTAATATAGAAATCAAAAGGTTAAAATAACAAAAAAGTCCAATTTTGGAAGATTGGAAAAACTTTTTCGATTAAAAGTTTATCTGAATCCATGGTTCATATTTGATTTCTATAGAAGAGTGAAATTTCTATAGAAGAGTGAAATGCTTTATCGAAGGAAATAAGAAAAAAGAAAGGGTATGTTGCTACTCTTTTGAAAGAAAAAAGAATAGGAGTTCCCTAAGTAATGTCTAAACCCAAGGATTTTGCAAATCAAAGATAAAGGATTCCGGAACAAGTAAACACGATTTTCAACCGTCTCAACAATAGAATTAGATCAGAATAAGGAATAAAAGTCAATTTGTTCGAGATGAGATAAAGAAAAGAGTTTAGAGACGACTCAAAAAATTTCGAAGGGTTTTTCTTTTGAAGTCCGTCAGTAAAAATTAGCCAACTTGAGTCATGAGTATAAATGAAAATTTTTTTTTCTTTTCTTTAAGGGAATTAATGCAAGTCATAATCCAATTTGTATCTACTTGTATTATAGACAGAAATTCGAATCATTTTCTCGAGCCGTATGAGGAGAAAACCTCCTATACGTTTCTAGGGGGGGGGGTTGTTTATCTACATCTATCCCAATAAGCTATCTATCGAATCGTTGCAATTGATGTTCGATCTCGAAGAGAAGGAAGAGATCTTCGAAAAGTAGGTTTTTATGATCCGATAAAGAATCAAACTTGTTTAAATGTTCCAGCTATTCTATATTTTCTTGAAAAGGGGGCTCAACCTACAAGAACAGTTTATGATATTTTAAGGAAGGCAGAATTCTTTAAAGATAAAGAAATAACTTTGAGTTAATTGAAGAATTAAATGAATAAAAAAGTAGGAGAGGGTCGCTAGTACCCCTTAATTATTTAGACACAATTTGCCTCTTTCTTAGTCCTATTTTTCTTGCTGCATTTATGTCGTGCCAATCCAACAAAAGTCCTTATTTTATTTCCTTTTTGTATCTAATTGCATTGTATTTCCATTGACAAAGGTCTATTGAACATCTAGAATTTGTAGATAGATGGGTCTCTTTATCGTCACTCCATATTAGGTATTTCGGTCTACAACTTCGCTCAAATGATAGGGTTGCTCCCCTTGCATATACTCTCATACAAGCATACAAGATTTTTTGATTTAAAGAAATCAAAATTGCCAAAAAAATGACAATTTTGCCATTGTAATTGGGCCCCCTTTTTTACCCTTAGTGAAATTTAACCGCATCTGTTCATTTTGGTATTTGAGTGTTGTTAATGGGTGATAAATCTTTCTTTTGATGTCTTGCTAATTCAATGTTTTAACAGGAGTGTCCGGTGTAATTCCATCGATTTTTGGATTTCGATTGTATCTAAGAGATCCTATTTTATCCGGGTTGCTAACTCAATGGTAGAGTACTCGGCTTTTAAGTGCGACTATGATCTTTTACACATTTGGATGAAGCAACAAATTCGTCCAGACTCTTGGTAGAGTCTAGAAGACCACGACTGATCCTCAAAGGTAATGAATGGAAAAAATAGCATGTCGTAATAAAATTAATTTCTTTTTTTTTTTTTTTAAAAAAATTCCGATTTTCTGGGTCTAGTGAATAAATGGATAGAGACTGTCTCTAATTCTGGTAAAATAAAAAGCAACGAGCTTAACTTCTTAATTGGAAGGATTCCCCAATCTAATTAGACGTTAAAAATGGATTAGTGCCTGATGCGGGAAAAGGTTAGGTTTTGCTATGAGTGGACCCTTTACTTTTTTTTAGAAATCCTAATTATTTTTGATTATCGATTGAAAAGGGATGTTATGAATTGAATGTGTAAAAGAAACAGTATATTGATAAAGAGACTGTATTCCAAAGTCAAAAGAGCGATTGGCCAGCAAAAATAAAGGATTAGTTCTTGTTTGTTTTGTAATTAGAACAAACATAAACTAATTAGATAGAAAAGGAGCGAAAAAAGATCTATGGATTAGACTCCCTTTCTTTCCAGGGTTTATATTATGCAACACCTTGTTCTGACCATATTGCACTATGTATCATAATTTGATAAACCGAGAAATGCTTTTTTTCTCTGATTCAAGTAGAAATACAAATGGAAAAATTCGAAGGGTATTCAGAAAAACAGAAATCTCGTCAACAATACTTCGTCTACCCACTTCTCTTTCAGGAATATATTTATGCATTTGCCCATGATTATGGATTAAATGGTTCCGAACCTGTGGAGATTTTTGGTTGTAATAACAAGAAATTTAGTTCACTACTTGTGAAACGTTTAATTATTCGAATGTATCAGCAGAATTTTTGGATTAATTCGGTTAATCATCCTAACCAGGATCGATTGTTGGATCACAGCAATTATTTTTATTCTAAGTTTTATTCTCAGATTCTATCTGAGGGGTTTGCGATCGTTGTAGAAATCCCACTTTCGCTAGGGCAACTATCTTGTCCGGAAGAAAAAGAAATACCAACGTTTCAAAATTTACAATCTATTCATTCAATATTTCCCTTTTTAGAAGACAAATTTTTGCATTTACATTATCTATCACATATAGAAATACCCTATCCTATCCATTTAGAAATCCTGGTTCAACTCCTTGAATACCGGATTCAAGATGTTCCGTCTTTGCATTTATTGCGATTCTTTCTCAACTATTATTCGAATTGGAATAGTCTTATTACGTCAATGAAATCGATTTTTCTTTTGAAAAAAGAAAATAAAAGACTATTTCGATTCCTATATAACTCTTATGTATCAGAATATGAATTTTTCTTGTTGTTTCTTCGTAAACAATCTTCT